CTCTCAATTAGGTGAAGGAAGTATGACTGCCTTACCAATCGTCGAGACCCAGTCGGGAGATGTTTCGGCTTATATTCCTACTAATGTAATTTCCATTACAGATGGACAAATATTCTTATCCGCCGATCTTTTTAATTCTGGAATCAGACCTGCTATTAATGTAGGGATTTCTGTCTCGAGAGTAGGATCCGCCGCTCAAATTAAAGCTATGAAACAGGTAGCTGGAAAATTAAAATTGGATTTGGCTCAATTCACTGAATTAGAAGCCTTTGCCCAATTTTCTTCTGATCTCGATAAAACTACTCAGAATCAATTGGCAAGAGGTCGACGATTGCGTGAGTTACTAAAACAATCCCAATCAGAACCTCTCACAGTGGAAGAACAGGTAATGACCATTTATACCGGAACAAATGGGTATCTGGATGGATTAGAAATCGGACAAGTAAGAAAATTTCTCGGTAAGTTACGCACTTACTTAAAAACGAACAAACCTCAGTTCCAAGAAATCATATCCTCTACCAAGACATTAACCGCTGAAGCGGAAAGCTTGTTGAAAGAAGGTATTCAAGACCAACTAGAACGTTTTCTACTTCAGGAGAAAGTATAAAAAAAGAAATTTATTATTCTTTTTTTTTTATTCTTTAGTCAATCTTTTGATTTAATTCAATTTTTAATAAATAATATAAATAGAAGTATATAACTCATATATGTTTAATATTAAATTAAAAAGCATTTAAACTTTATTCTATATTTTTTAGAATTGGAATAAAAAAAGAGTCTATATAAATATCAATTATATATTCATCTTGCGTCCAATAGGATTTGAACCTATACCAAAGGTTTAGAAGACCTATGTCCTATCCGTTAGACAATGGACGCTTTTCGCTTTTTTTTACTTTAAAGTAAAAAAAAAAAGACTATGCGAAATCTTTTTAGCAATTGTGTATTGAATTTACTTCAATACACAATTGCTATTAGACAATTATAATAGATAAAATTGTGTATAATAAAAGGGGAAGGGGGCAATTTAGAATTTCGAGCGGGTAGCGGGAATCGAACCCGCATCGTTAGCTTGGAAGGCTAAGGGTTTTAGTCGACGTCGATTGATAATTTTTATATTTTTAACGTCTCTAATTCAAAACCGAACATGAAACTTTGGTTTCATTCGGCTCCTTTATGATGGATGGATAAATTCCCAAATAAAATAAGACCCATAACATCTATGTTAGCTTTTTTCCGTCTGGGTGCTTTCACAGAAAATTTTGCTTTCTAGATGATCCTTCTAGAAGATAGAAAAGGATAACTCAAACAATCTTTCTAGTTACTTCGTTCTTTATTTCTATATTAACGGAATCCTTAGGAAAAGTATTTTGTTTCCACCGAGCTAAAACAATATAATCCGTCGATGTCTTTAGTAAACCAAAGTTCTCGTTTAATAGCTGTTTTGCTTCAATTTTATTCTATACCAAACAATGAATAGAACTGAAGATTTAGTTACGATTAGAAATAAACTTTTCTAGCTTTATCCATGGATCCTCTTGTTATACTTATTGAATTTGAAACAGCCATCCAATTCAAAAATTATGTTTCGTAATTTCATAATCCAAATTTACAATTGATTAGAGTCTTTGGATACAAATTACGAGAATCTATAATCTTCCTTGAATTTTTCATTGAAAGGTAAAGGACTAAATCCTTTTAAGAAATAAAGTTTTTGATCGGAAGATGAATCAAACCGAGAGACCCTTTAACTATTAAAGGGATTAAAGGAACGAATCACACTTTTACCACTAAACTATACCCGCTACAATGCAATTATTGTATATAATTATTGCATATAAATGGACCTTTTGTCGAACAAAGTAATCGGGTCTATAATCGAAAATATGAAAAAAAAAAATGATAAAATTATAGCGTTGACTTAATAAAATGAGTAAAAGCGGATTCCCCTTTTTTTATTTAAGATCATTTTTGTCTAAAATTCCATAGTAGGAGTCTTTTAACTTAAAAAAAAAAAGGCCCGGCTGGGGACTGACCAGGCCAGGCTATTAAAATAAAAAAGATCTTTTACTTGTGTTTTGACTAGAAAAAAGGATTCTCCATTTTTATGATTGTGGTTTTATTTCTTTATCTTTAAAGTACAAGCCTTTTTTTTATCTAATCTTTATCTCCATTTTTTATGTAAATCGAATTACTGAATCAAGTTCTATAAAAAAGTGATTATAGTTATATATATATAATAGTAATATATATATATTATATATAAATAGATGAGAAATATATAATAAAATATATAAAATGAAAAATATATATTATAAAGAATAATCTAAAAAAAAAAGCCTTTTAAGAATAAAGTAGAGAAGGTTTTTTTCAAGCCCTTTTTTCTAATGTAACCTATCCCTTTTCGATTAGGAGAGATGGCTGAGTGGACTAAAGCGTTGGATTGCTAATCCATTGTATGAGTTAATCGTACCGAGGGTTCGAATCCCTCTCTTTCCCTTTCTCCTTTTGATGATGTGTAATAGATAAAAGACTAATAAAATTGGAGCATTTGGACTAATTAAATAAAAGAAAAAAAAACCTTTATTTTTTATTCTTCACGTCCCGGATTACGTCCTGGATCATTAGATAGGAATCCAAATATGAAGAGAGAAACAAATAATGTCACTACAGTGTATACAAAAAGTTTAAGAGTAAGCATTACACAATCTCCAAGATCTTACTTAAAAAAAAAGAGAATCGATTCTCTATTTTTATACCAAATCTCTCATTTTGATACCAAAAAACCGCTTTAATTCTTTTTTGATAGAAAAAAGGGTTTAATAAAGGCATTTGTAATAAGATAATAGTCGAGTCTTTCATATTCAAACGGATTCGCATACCAACATCTCGATATTTTTTTTTAGCTCGAATCTAATGAATCTAATTGGGTTTTTCCATTTAGGGAAAAGAGGAGAAAATTTAGGAAATAGAATGATCTGGATTTTAGGATGGTTCCCCCAAAAATGCAATGTTTGAACTAAGATTTCATTCATACGCCACGATTTTTTTTATTGTTGTAAGAATAAAAAGCGTGAGTTTTTCTAAGACAGTATTAAGAATTTAATTTCATCGAAAACTTACAGCTGCTTGCCAAACAAAGGCTAAGAGAAGAAAGAAAAGAGGTATTACGGGCATAACATCCACGATTGGATTCAAAAAGGCGTAGGCCTCCGGCAATTTGGCGACTAAAAAAGTACTTGAAAAAAGGGCAGAATTAAAACAAATACAGATCAAATTAAATATATTAAGCATAACAAAAATTTGTGTTCTTGTGGATAATTTCATTTTGATTGAGTTATTAATATATTTTTTATATTTATATAAGGAAAAAATAAAGAAAGATAGTCTAAAAAGACTTTGTTTAACTTACTCAATCAAAAATCCTTTCATTCTCTTATGAGAATGAAAGAAATACTATTTTCATACAATATCTTAATTGAATTATATGTAATGATCAATCAAGTCAGTTTGATTTGCTATCTACACGTGTCAAAACTCTAGCACCAATGTAATCTATATTTAATTTGGGCTTAAATTGAATTGACGAACAACCAATAGCAATATTACTCTTTTAGTAGTCTTGAATAAAAATAGAAATGGGGCGTAGCCAAGCGGTAAGGCAACGGGTTTTGGTCCCGCTATTCGGAGGTTCGAATCCTTCCGTCCCAGAGTACAGTCATTACGGAATAAATCTTTTATTGCCTTTGTACACCAGCTTTCTCTTTCTGTTTAAAAACCCAAGATATTTTAAGAATAAAATATTGAAATTAAAAGAACAATCCACTTCTTTTTCATCGTTTCAACCAACTAAAAAAATAGAGTTACTTTTTTTTATTTGTGTGTGATGCGGGTAAGTAAGGTAGAACCGTAGACTCTAAGAGTTTGAATAAATAGAAATATAGATTTCTATTCAAATTTCTATTGTACATATATACAATCTAATATGGGATTAATTTGAATTCTTACTGAACCTTTTCCGCGTAAATTCACTATTCCATTCATAGAGAAAGAAAAAGTATAGATTACGATATACTGACTGAACTATGACTATTCATGATTTCATCATTGAATCAATTACACAAACTAGAGGAATGGTAAAACTTCGTTTAACACGATGGGGTAGAAAGCAACGTGCGACTTGAATTGAAGGACATGATCTGCTGTGGATTTTTTGATCCGCCACTTTTTCTATTTTATATAGGAATATAAGTGCTCTTGGCTCGACATTTTGTGTTCTATTTTACTAGAGTGCTATACTTTTTTGAATATAAAAAAGAGTACAAGATGGAGCTCGAGGAGAATAGAAAGGTTTTCTTCCTTTCGCAGGAGTAAGGATCTCGGGTTAGTACGAATCAAGAAGTTGGAACAACTTCGTAAGTATTTTTTTTTTAAGCTCTTTCAAGCAATTTTACAATGGAAAAGTAAATTTTCTGAAAATTTTAAAATGCTTTGAAGCAAAAGTATATCAGGCGTGAATAAAGCGTTTGTATGATTCTTTGATAGAAAGAAAAGAAATCATAAACAAAAGAAGGAGCTTGTTGCTGCCCTTTTTTAATAAAACGATTCAAGATCACCGAAGTCATGTCTAAACCCAAAGATTCAAAGTAAAGATAAAGAATCCTGAAACAAGTAAATCTGGTTTTCAATTGGTTGAACAACTAGATCAGAATGAAGAATCCAAATGGATTCTAAAAAATGAGACAAACAAAAACGGGGTTAGAGACTACTCAAAAAAAGAGGACTTAAGGATTCTCTGTTGAGATATTTTAGAGTTATTTAACTTGAGTTACGAGAGTACGAATGTTACGAATACTTTTATGGAAAAAACGATTTAGGGTTTCAATATAGGCAAATTTCTTTAATGTTTTTATTAATCGATTTAATCTTTTTATTTTATACAGAGAGTTAACTTCTACTCATTGAATTTGGTTTTCTCGAGCCGTACGAGGCCAAAGCCTCTGATACGTTTCTAGGGGGGTATTATTCATATACATCTACCCCAATGAGCCGTTTATTGAATCGTTGCAATTGATGTTCGATCCCGAAGAGATCTTTGTAAAGTGGGTTTTTATGATCCGATAACAAATAAAACTTCTTTAAATCTTCCTGCTATTCTCGATTTCCTTAAAAAAGGCGCTCAACCAATAAAAACAGTTCATGATATTTCAAAAAAGGCGGGGATTTTTACGGAATTAAGTCTTACGAAATTGAATTAATGACACATAAAAAAGAGGATGTGAAAGACTCGTATTAAGGTACGAATACTAAAAAAAACCTGCTAACAACTAGTATGTTTTATAATAAAAAAAAAAATTATGAAAAGAATTTGGGATCTATAGAAATTATAATTTTTGTATAAATAAAAAAAATATTGTATATAAAAAAGAGATTCATTCTGAATAAAACGAATATATATATTATATGAATATATGAAGAATTTATTCATTATTCATAAAAAAGTCTAACAATTTTTTATATTACCCTAACTGACTTAGTTTGCATTCATTGTATGAACTAACAAACTAAGGCGTTAAGCTTTTTTTATTCTTTTCGCTATATTAAAAATTAACAATCATATTGACAACAGTGTATCGACTAAATATAATTCTCTCATAGATAAAAATATCTATTTATCTCTAACGCACACATGACTGGATTGGGCTTTTTTTTTATTCTGGTTGTATCTATCTATTTGCAGTACTTTTTTTTTGGGGGGGTTGCTAACTCAACGGTAGAGTACTCGGCTTTTAAGTGCGACTAGCATCTTTTACACATTTGTATGAAGAAAAGGATTCGTCCAGATCTGCGGTAGAGTTTGTAAGACCACGACTGATCCTGAAAGGAATGAATGGAAAAAATAGCATGTCGTATCAAGGGAGAATTCAGATAAAAATTTTTTTCTTTACTGATTGATAAAACCTTATTTTGGTGTAAAAAAAAAAAAAAGAATTCCAATTTGGGTCAATTGAATAAATATAAATGGATGGATAAAAAACACTTTTCCTGATTCCAGGCAAAAAAAAAAGAAACGAGCTTCCATTCGTAATTTGAAAAATTACCCGTTCTAATTAAATGTTAAAAATAGATTAGTGCCTAATACGGGTATGGGAAGGGAATTTTTTCTTGCGTGTTATTATAAATTTAAAATTTTTCATGAGTCCTAATTATTTTTACCTAGCCCATTTGGGTTAGGTTGTAGATGGATGTGTATAAAGAAGCAGTATATTGATAAAAATATATTTCCAAAATCAAAAGAGCGATTAGGTTGAAAAAATAAAGGATTTCTAATCATCTTGTTTTGTTATTCGTTAATATAAATCTAACGAACAGAACCCTATTAAAGATAGAGAATCCGGTTAGCAGTCTACCTGTTTATGAGGTATCTATTGCTTTTTGTAGTCTAATACCTCATTTTGACTGTATCGCACTATGTGTCATTTCAGAACTCAAAAAAAAAAGACTTTACTTTCAGTTCAAACCGAACTTCAATCCAAATGGATCAATTTCAAGGGTATTTTGAGTTCGACGGGGTTCGGCAACAGAGTTTTCTATATCCACTTTTTTTTCGGGAGTATATTTATGTCCTTGCTTATAATCGTGGTTTAAATGGATTAAATAGAAATCGATCCATTTTCTTGGAAAATGCAGATTATGACAAAAAATATAGTTCATTAATTGTGAAACGCTTAATTTTGCGAATGTATGAACAGAATCATTTGATTATTTCCACTAAGGATTTGAACAAGAGTCCCTTTTTGGGGCATACCAATCTTTTCGATTCTCAAATGATATCTGTTTTATTTGCAGTGATTGTAGAAATTCCATTTTCCCTAAGATTAGGATCCTCTTTCGAAGGAAAAAGATTAAAAAAATCTTATAATTTACAATCAATTCATTCAATATTTCCTTTTTTAGAAGACAAATTATCACATTTTAATTATGTGTTAGATTTACTAATACCTTACCCTATCCATCTAGAAATCTTGGTTCAAACCCTACGTTACCGGGTAAAGGATGCCTCTTCTTTGCATTTTTTTCGGTTCTGTCTATACGAGTATTGTAATTGTAAGAGTTTTGATATAAAAAAAAAATCCATTTTGAATCCAAGATTTTTCTTATTCTTATATAATTCTCATGTATTTGAATACGAATCCATCTTTTTTTTTCTCCGTAATCGGTCTTCTCATTTACGATCGACATCTTATGAAGTCCTTTTTGAGCGAATTTTTTTCTATGGAAAAATACAACATTTGGTAAAAGTCTTTGTTACTAATTTTCCGGCGATCCTAGGGTTGCTCAAGGATCCTTTCATACATTATGTTAGATATCACGGAAAATGCATTCTGTCAACAAAGGATACGCCGCTTCTGATGAATAAATGGAAATATTATTTTGTTCATTTATGGCAATGTTATTTTTCCATATGGTTTCAATCACAAAAGGTAAATATAAATAAAT